GCGAATGACGGGAATTGAACCCGCGTAATGATGAATTCACAATCCAATGCCTTAATCCACTTGGCTACACCCGCCCTTACTATTTAATTCATTGAAAAATAAAATTACTTTAAAAATATTTAATTTTAACCATTTCGTTACATCCTGTTATATAAATATAAAATATCTTAAAAATAATAATTTATTATTAATTAATTCCAAAGGGAAGTTATGAGCATTACGTTTATGCATAATTTCCATATCAAGATTAACACGGTTGATAATATCAGATTAAATATTAATTATATGGCTTTTACTATCAACTATGGATTAGTTTCAATTTTAAGATATTGAGATTAAAAGAAATAGTGCTAATACCTAAAAAAGTAAAAAGGACGCATACCTAAGTGGAAACGAAACTCCCCCTCACGACCCATATAACAAGCTACACTAAAGTAATAAATATAAAAACTTTAGTTCATAAAGACCGCCATTGTATAACTATTCATCAATGGATGATGCTTCCAAATTGGATAAAATGCAAACCAATAGCTGCAAAAATAGGAATAATGACACCTGAAATAATATTGTATTGTTGTTTACATAAAGTAGAGATCCATAAAAAGGTTTGCGAATCCCATTAATATCTACTGGAGGAGCAGCAATGAAGGCAATAATAAATAAAGAAATTGCAGTCATGGTAAAATATTTAAATTTTTAATAATCAATCAGTTACTCCCAATCACACGAATTTTCTATCTTCTAAAATTTAAATTAAAAAAGAAAATGGAAGTTTTGTTATGCAACAGTATAACATTATTTATATATTTGTGTCAACAAATCTCAATAACTATACTAAATATATTCAAAATTTTTTTAAATAAATTAAACTTATTACAAAAAGTAAATATGGATCATAAAATTTATAATTTCTATATGATGACGGGTTGCCCGGGATTCGAATCCGGAACTAGTCGGATGGAGTAGATAATTTCTTTGTTATGTTAGTTAAATAAATAAAAAACCCTCCCCAAGACGTGCTTGCAGTTTTCATGGCACACGGCTTTCCCTATGTATACATCATTTTCGTTCTTATAAAGATACTTTATTTAAAAAATTTGAATATTTATAATTTGATTTAACCTTTATTACATACTACATAAACATTTCAGAATAGTGTAAATTCAGTAATAATTTTTATTTTCAAAATTTCAGTTTTTTATTTGTGATTGGCCAGATCATTAATAAAAAAAATATCCAAATACCAAATTCTACTTCTATATATTTCATGTAAACTGGAAGAAGCTTTTGGGAACGTCAAAAAAAGAACGTCTTCTTCCGACATAATAAATTCTTCTAATAATTCCGAGTCCAATCTTTTCATAAAAGTACGTAGCGTACTTTTATGTTTTCGAGCCAAAGTTCTAGCACAAGAAAGTCGAAGTATATACTTTATTCGATACAAATTTTTTTTTGTTGAAGATCCACTATGATAATGATAAAATTTTCTGCATATAGACCCAAATAAGTCAATAATATTAGAATCTGATAAATCAGTCCAAATGGGCTTACTAATGGGATGCCCTAATACGTTACAAAATTTAGCTTTAGCCAATGAAGCAATCAAAGGAATAATTGGAACAAAGGTATCTACTTTATTAATAGCATTATTTATTATAAATGAATTTTCTAGGATTTTACTCCGTATCACCGAAGAATTCATTCGCAAGCTTAAAAGATAACCCAAAAATTCAAAATTGGACTTATTGGATAATTGGTTTATATAAATTCTTCTTGTATAAAACCACAGAGAAAAATTCCATTGCCAAAAAGTAATCAGATAAAATTTCCATTTATTCATGAAAAAAGGCGTCCCTTTTGAAGCTAAAATGGATTTTCTTTGATACCTAATATAATGAAGGCAAGGTTCCTTGAACACCCATAGGTTCTCTTGAAAATCCTTAACCTTTACAAAGATATTCACAAGATTTTTTATTTTTCCATATAAATATATTCGTTCAAGAAGAACTCCAAAGGATATTGATCGTAAATGAGAAGATTGTTTACGTAGAAAGCCAAAAGTGTATTCATATTCACATACATGATAATTATATAATAATAAGAATAATCTTTTATTACTTTTTGCAAAAAAATAACTGGCTTTCTTTGGAGTAAAAAGACTATTCCAATTCTTGTTGATAAAGAATCGTAATAAATGCAAAGAAGAGGCATCTTTTATCCAAGAGCGAAGAGTTTGGACCAATATTTCCACATGGATCAAGTGAGGTATTAGTATATCTAATACTAAATTTAAATGAGAAAAATTGTCCTCTATAAATGGAAATATTGAATGAATTGATCGTAAATTCTGTGATTTTACTATCTTTTTATTTTTATCTTCTCGACAAGATATTAATCGTAGAGAAAATGGAATTTCCATAATAAAAGAAAGTCCTTCGGATATGATTTCAGAATAAAAATTTTGGGTGCGCATAAAAAATGGAGTTTTATTATAATCATTAGAAGAAATAATAAAATGATTAGGTTGATACATTCGAGTAATTAATCGTTTCACAATCAGTAAACTGGATTTATTGTCATAACCTAGACTTTCCGAAAAAATAAAAATAGATCTACCGAACCCACGATCATGAGAAAATGCATAAATATACTCCTGAAAAATAAGTGGATATAGGAAACGGTGTTGTTGAGATCTCTCTAGTTGTAAATATTTTTTGATTTCTTCCATTTTTAATTTAAATCGTTAAATAATAAAGTAGAAAGTTTCGGGGGTTATCAAATGATACATAGTACGATACAGTCAAAACAAGATATTCTAGTTAAGAATATATACCTCGTAGACAGGTAAACTTCTCAACATACTCTCTACCTCCTCTTCTTATTACTATTCATTTCCTTTCAGTCGTCGATATTATATATATATTTATATTATATATATTTATAGGATAAAAAAAGGATAAAAAAGATGTTTAGAAATATTTTATTTTTTAAACCTAATCGCTCTTTTTATTTTATAAAAACTTTATTAATAAATATACTGCTTCTTTTACACACGCATCTTCATTCCATATTAGATAATGCTAATAGTTAGGATTCATTAAAAATATAGAATCCACTCGTAGGGGAGAAATCCTTTCCGTATCAGGCACTAATCTATTTATAACGTCTAATTCGATTAGGAAATTATTCAAATTAAGAATAGAAGTTTCTTTCTTTATAATAAAGAATTGAGCCCAGGGCCTTTATCCATTTATTCATCTGACCAAACTTTATTTTTTTCCTATGCAAGAATTTTTACCGGATTTTTACCAATTATATAAGAATAAAATATCCTTATAATTCTCCATTGATACGACATGCTATTTTTCAATTTATTCCCTTTTACAGATAAGTCGTGGTCTTCCAAACTAATGGTATGGACTAATTGTTCACTTCATCAAAAACACATGTGTAAAAGATTCTAGTTGCACTTAAAAGCCGAATACTCTACCATTGAGATAGCACAACCCTAATTAAATAAAATAGAGATTAAACAAAACTTCAAATAAAAACTAAAGGATGTATAGATACAATTGATCAAAATAAATTTAATTTAAACAAAGAGAAATAATATTTGACGAGCTAATAAAAAAAAATGCTAAGCTAATAAATTAAATATACAATTAAAGGGTTTTTTAAAAGATTAGAACCATCAACTAAAAATTATTAGAGGAAAATACAATAAATTATCAGATAAAAGAAAAATAAGGGGGGGATCTAAAAAAAGTAAAGTAGAGAAAAACTATACAAAATTATATACAAGCTGCTACCCCCCTTGGTATTTATTTAATTTTGTTTAATTAGATGAAAGTTTCTTAAAAACTTCTTCTTTATTTAAAAGATTCTGAACAGTTCCTGTGGGTTGAACACCTTTTAAAAGAAAATATAGAATAACAGGAATATTTAAATAAATTTTTTTCATTGGATCATAAAAGCCTACTCTTCTAAGACCTTTCTTTCTCTTCGAGATCGAACATAAATTGCAATGATTCCATAGACGGCTCATTGGGATAGATAAAAAATACCCCCCCCCTAGAATCGTATAGAAAGTTTTATCCTCATATGGCTCAATAAAAATGCTTTGATTCGAAATTTTGTCTATGTATGCAATTATAATAAATTAATTAAATTAAAAATAGGCCTATAAAATAAACTTGACTGTGATTTCAGCCTTTTATTTATTCCTGAAAAGGAAAAAGACACCTTTCATATTCATAACTCAAGTCGGATAACTCTTCAAACAATTCAACATAATTTTTTTAGTCACTTTTCTTTTCTTTACTGAGTAGTTTTTACTCCCTTCTATTTGTCTCATTTAAAAAGAAACTTGGATTCTTTTTAGTCTTATCCAGCCAGTGATACTATCGAGACAATTAAAATGGTGTTTACTTGTTCTTAGATTATATCCTTTATCATCCTTAATTTTTAATAGTTGGGTTTAGACATTATTTCGGTGCTTCTTAATCCTTTCAAAATTGCAGCAACCTAACTTTTATTTCTTTCTAACAAAGAATTCCTATGTTATAGTTAATTTTCGCGTTATACACTTTTAGTTGAAAAAGTTTGATCAATTACAACAAGTTTTTCTTTTTAATTGAAAACTTGCTCGACTTGGATCTTTTCTATTTATATATCATAAAATAGATATTTATGAAGTTGTTCCAATTGATTGGCATTAACCCTAGATTCCCTCCCCAAGAAATGGATTAATCCTTTCTACTCAATCTTCATCATAGACTATTTACAACCCAACAAAAATGAAGAGTTCAGATGGAACAGAACAAACAATGTCGAGCCAAGAGCACTCTCATTTTTCGATAAATTGAAAAAGGTAGATTTTTAATCCACAACGGACCGTGTCCTTCAAGTCGCGCGTTGCTTTCTACCACATAGTTTAAGACGAAGTTTTACCATAGCATTTCTCTAATTTAGAACGGGTATAGAATTGATTAAATTAAATTATATAATCATGAATAGTTATTAGTTCAACTGCCCACGGACATCATAATATAAGTCTTTTATTATATATTATTATGATGTGTTTTTCATAAAAAGTCTTAGAAAAGGAACATATTTCACATACAGAAATCCTATATATAAATAATAAATATATATATTTATATATATATGTAGACTAGATTAAAGGATTTACTACTTTTTCAACGATTTCGCCTAGAAAGATTAATTAAAAATCTTTCTAATTGAAATTTAAAATCCTCCTATTTAGACATCATTATTTAAATGATTTTTATTCCATTTTATTTAATGAAATTGGATAATAAATATAATGTTTTATCTTACTAGGAAGATAAAATTGCCTAAGCACTGATCTATAGATAAAAAAAGAAAATAAGAAATAAATTAAAATTATTAATTCAATGTATACAAAAATTAAGATGTGAGTCTTTAGTCTTTTAATCTAACTACGAAATAAAAAGATACATACCATATAAGATAAGTTAAACATTTTGTATTTTAGATTATTAGATGATTTATATGTATTTTATTTAACTAGAGGTTGTATAATATTTCAAAAATTGACTCTTATTATAATTATAAAGTGAATAAAATAAAAAGGATAGGATAAAAAATCCCTGTCTCAATCATTACATAGATTCAAAATTTTTAATTAAAGCAAAATAAAAATAAAATGATATTAAAAGAAAAAACATAGGTTCTATCACATATTTCTCTATTATTTCTATATCATAGAGAACTTTATAATTTGTTAATGAGATTATAACAGACACATATTTAGAATTAAAAATTATGGGGTAACTCCTATCATTCCCTATTTATTTCTATGGAAATAGAAGGAATATAAAAAGTAGATGTGCTGGGACGAAAGGATTCGAACCTTCGAGTAACGAGACCAAAACACGGTGCCTTACCACTCGGCCACGCCCCATTTTAATTTATAATATATGTCAACAAACAAAAATATTGTTATTAGTTGTTTGTCAACTCTAACTCAAATATCTATCAATTGGTACTATAATGTATTTTTATACATATAGATTATAGAATTATACTTAATTTATTGATCATTACATAGAATTAAATAAATATAATTCCATTAAGATATTGTATGAAAGTATTATTTTATCTATTCCCCTTTTAGAATAGAAGGATTTTTATTGGGTGAGTTCAAAGAAAAATAAGTATTTTTTTATACCTTACTTATTTTTTTTTTTACTTATATTATAGAAAAAACGCAAAAAAATATAATTATATACAAGAAAAAGTTTGTTATGCTGAATACTGTTAATTTTATCTGTATTAATTCTGTCTTTATTTGAGTAGTTTTTTCTTCGATAAATTGCCATAAGCCCATGATTTTTAAATAAAACCATATATTTGATGCCAGTAATACCCGTGTTTTTATCTTAGCTTTTTTTTGGCAAGCTGCTCTAAGTTTTCAATGATATCCCTAATTTAATAATATACTAAAAAATTAATTATTTCTTCGATTAAATTATAACAATTGATAAAATAAGAAAAGTTTGAAGGTATGAACCCTCGATTCGCACATTGAAATTCTTGTATAGTCGTGACTGATTCCCTACTGTGACCCTTAAAATCCGGCAAAAGAACCTAACCCTATTATATATATATATATATTTAGGGTTTACCACAATATCTGATTTGGTTTTTATATGGGTATAAAATAAACACCAATTTTTATTAATGAAAAATAACTTCATTTTTACAATGTATTTCTAGTTTTACAAAAATAATCTTGGAGATTGTGTAATGTTTACTCCGAAATTCTTTGTTTATACCTTAGTAATATTTTTTGTTTATCTCTTTATTTTTGGATTCTTATCTAATGATCCGGGACGTAATCCTGGATGTGAAGAATAAAATAATAGAATTTTATCTATTCCGTTCCTTTCCATTTTTAAATGTTAAAAAACTTAAATAAAGTTTTTAATGAAAAAGGAAAGAGAGGGATTCGAACCCTCGGTACGAATAACTCGTACAACAGATTAGCAATCCAACGCTTTAGTCCACTCAGCCATCTCTCCCTATTTTAAAAAGATAATTACTACATTTTATTTACACATAATATAAGGATATATTCTTTATCCATATTATATATAAATTATAATTCGCAAATAAATCGTAAATTTATTTTATCTAAAACCGGGGCACATAAACTAAAAAAAAGAGGTCTTCCTTTTTTTATATATATTTCGGTTGAAAGCCCCTTCTTATTCTTATAACCTGGACTGGTCAGTACCTAAAAGGGCCTTTTTTTGTTCCAACGCAATCATTATTTATATAATTAAAAAAAAAAAAGATGTTTTTTAGTATATTCAAGCAAAAAAAAATAAGAAGGACTTTTTTAATTATATTTTACTTATATGCTTTTTTATTATAATTTTAGTGTTTTTTTATATGTAATTTAATCGATCATCAAAAGTTATGTTATTTTTTATTATTTAAATTAAATGAAGC